AGCGAGCTTCCATTCCAGCAAACAAAGCAAGGCGAGCAATGGCTTCAAAGCAAACAACGGCTGGTCCAGAAACCGCTCCTGGTACGCATCCTTTTCCAAATCCGATTCATGGAGGGACCTTCCCGTAGTAGCCTTGGATTTCATAACCATTATTTATCATTAGGGCAAAACACCGAAGCAACGAGGGCAACCGACCTGCTAGTGGGTGGCTAAATAGGATTCAAGGCACGGTTAGGAGAGCCAAGAGACAAATCGATCCCAGAATGTACCCTCGCTAGATCGATCCCATCATTGCCTTAGCCATAGCTTGAGCCCACCATAGATTGGGTAGACAACAAGAGCCCCCCGAGGGGAGCCCATAGCAGAGGCATTTCGCAGCCCTGGGTAAGAAATAAGTCAAGCACGACAAGCCCCCTTTAGAGTAGGTGTTTCCCGGTAACAAACATTGGCATAAAGAATCTAGCCCAGCTCAAGCTTCGGAATGGGAACTCGTATACAAATAAATAAGAAAAAGAATAATAAATAAAAAATCAACTAACATACAAGCATGACCCCTTGGCCATCAAGCATGACCCCACTGGCCATAAGCGCTATAAACGGGAAAGCAGGCAGGTAAAGACACGAAAACTAGCTTATGATATTAGACACTACACTTGGAGTATTCCCCGATGTCCTATCCCCATGGAGACCCCTATGTCCTAGTTATTCCCAATAGAGGTTATTCCCCATCCATAGAGAATCTGTCTCGGCGGTAAATGATTTATGATTCCAAAGCACGCCCTGTTCGTTCAGCTCGGCCGGCATTTCTGTTTTCATAAGGGGGATTCATCTCTGTCTTCAAATTATGCTAGCTAATGGGCTCCATCCTCGTGGTAACTATAAAGTAATGAATGACGAATCCAAGCAAAGGCCCTCTACAAGATACGAAACCTCGCCATTTGGTCTAGCCCAGGCTGTGAGCTTCTTCTTCTTACTATGAGGAGCCTCTTTCTGCTCGCTCCTTCCCCACCCTTCGTTTTTGATTTTTGAATAGAGCGATCGAAGAGAATAGCATTTCATTCTTTTTCAATTCCTTAAAAGGTAGCTATTGAATAAGGGTAGTGAAACATTAGCACAAGCGCTAAGCGATAAGAATACCTTGAGTTTCGAAATCTGAGTTATAGGCGCAATTACCACTCTCTATTTGTATTTGTGAAATTATTTGTAAAACAATATGAGCAAGCTTCTCTAGACTCCCCTATCCCCACCCCGTTTGGCACTTCTTTTTATTGAAATCCAATCCTGTTAGCTCGAGCTCAAGGTATTTTGGAGAGAGCCTCTCACCCTTCGGCTTTCTGGGGTTGCTCGCTTTGAAAAGCTTCTTGGGATTAAGATCAAGCAAGTGGGGTACCTTAAGCGCTTCCAAGAACGTACGCTCATCAAAGGCTTGAGATCGTGTACCTGTGTCTCGAGTCCTAGGAAAAGGGCCCTAGCCTTTTCTTTTTCATTTTCCAAATAGGGGGGGAAGTGGGAGCTTATCGACTGAAAGGGCCAAACCAAAGAGGATTGACCCCCGGAAGATAGAAAGCAATATCGGAATGCTTAAAGCGCTAGAGTCGGGAGCTGCAACAGGCTTGCTCTTTTGTCTTTTGTTTTGGGTGGGCCTATCTAGCTTCTTGTCCTACCCACTATGATTTGCCAAAGAAGGGCTCAACGGGGCTGAGAGAGAAAGCCCTAAATAACCATATTTCATATTCCCCTTCCCAAGATGTTAGTAGAAATCCAATCCTATCAAGAAGGGGTGTGTTTTGGGGCACTCAGGCTTAGAAAGCTGAAGCGTATGGTGGGGTTGCTTAAAGTATGCCTCTCTCCTGGACGAAGTCAAGAAGAAATGAGCTATCTGTTGAAAAGTCCGGAACGATGGTTCTCTGACTCAGTAATTCTTTTGTTTCACAAAATGAGTTATATAGGGCGAGTCGAGTTTCACTCTGATAGGGCAATGAATTCCATTTGGGTTTGGCAAAGCCAATATATGTGACAGGAAAGGTCGTTCAGAGAATATAGAATATGGAGAGTCTAGAGATTTCAGCTTTTCTGCCTAGCTCTACAGAAATGGAAAGCCCTATGCAGCAGTTTATGATTTTCAACCTAACAGGGACAGACAGAGGCATTGACATATAAAAAAAGTGTGTCTCGTTTCCCTTTGAGCAGATCAGAGCTGATGACAAGAGAGAGACCAGTTGATTAAATTAGGGTGCCCGGGGCATGCGCTCTAACTTTGATAGTTGCACAAAAAAAAAGGGGAAAGCCCGACTCAACTTAACGCAAGGGCTCGTTGCAGACCTCTATTAGGGCGTAAAGCATGGAATTCTGCCTAACTAAGTTTGATCGGGCCTTAAAGCCTACCCATAAATCGTTATGGTGCCTTCCGGAGCATCTTTAGGTGGTAATCGGAAATTGGCTCCTAATAGAGTGCCCTCCCTCTTGATCCGCTTGGTTCTAAACTCCTGCTCTCCCAGCTCTTATTTCATAAAGTCACTCATCTGCCGCAGTCTCTCTAGAGCAAAGGAATCAGAATTGGCCCTTGTAGCTAGATGAATGATCAAATAGTTTAGTTCAAATAATCATCATCATCAAATAGCAATGAAGTTCATTCTATTCGTAATTGGTTCCATTCGTTCCCAATGCAGAAATGAGCCTCTTTCTACTTTCTACTGAGTGTGATTCCCAATTAAGCCCATGTAGCTAAAGGTTGATCCCAGATCCGGGTGAAAATTCCATGTATTGCCAGGAGCTTCTCGGGTCTGGGCAATAACCACTGAAAGTCGATTACTTGATGGTCTCGTCGCTAGGGAAATGCATTACGTTATGTTATTATACGATGTATTCTTCGCAGTGAGATGAGAACAAAAATGGAGAATTCGAGTCTCTTGTAGCGATTAGATACCAATTGTAGTGATAACGACTCCGCAATTGATCAGTGACTTGATAGCGATGACGCGACAGAGAGATAAGCAGTGGGTGGACGGCTCACACGGTAAACTATATAATGCATATATAACGCGTTTAACCGGGCCCGGATAAAGAGCGAACCTCTAATTTCGCTCTTTTGTGCAGGAATTCAGGTGCTATACCTGCTAAATAGATTGATCGATTGAAGAGCATTCCCAAATTTATTTATAGATAATAACTCTTTATATTGAGGGTCCGAAGGAGAGAGAGAAAATAGGGGTGAGTGGTTGGGCTATCTTGTGCTTGTGAAGCCAGTCTTTTTGGTTGGCAGCAGCAGGATACTAGGAATGGATTCCCATGGACCCTAAAGCGATCATGAGCTATTATACCTGGATGAAACTAACCAATGGCGGTACTTATGTGAGTTCTGCAAGCCTATCTTTTTTTTTTTCATAAGGGGTCCTTTCCCCTATATCCGTGGAAGGAGCCTTTCCCCTATATCTTTGCCCCATATATGTATTGGCCTATTGGGGTCCGAGCTATAAAGTGTAAGTGCTATAGAGTGATTGCGGATTTGTTATTAATAAACTAGGAAAGGGAAAAGGTGGTAGGAAAGGTTAAACCGTTCAGTGGCTATACAATGTGCGGTAAGTTTAGGGAGTGGGACGTTTAGCGGGCAAATCACGTTGCTCCTTCCCCCTAGAAGCCATGCCTATTTGGATCATCTCGCTTTGCGACTGAGTAGGCTATAAGGTTTCACACATGTTTTTGGATTGAAGTCCTTGCCGCTCTGTAAGAAAGGTTGCCAAAGGCATTCTTAGATAGCATCCTTGGTAGCGAGGCGAGGGTGGTTGGCCCGTCCCAGGCTGGGGGCCACTCTACTGTAGCAAGTGGGTAAGGTTCAACCTAAGACAAATGTAATGAGGGAAGGCAAGGGCTCAACACGCGAATGAAGGAGTGGAGTGGCGTAGTAGATCCGTAAGGAGAACGGTAGAAACTGAAACCTTTCCTCTAAATGTAAATGTGCGCTTCAACTTTGGACGAGAGGGAACGAGCACAATCTCCTAAAGTCGCTATCACATGCCTGAGCTGCAGCCGTAGCGTTGGCTTCTCTGCAATGGGGCTGGTCTTCATTATAGCTGTGCATAGGCATCGATACGGGCTAGGCACTATGAATTAGCTCCAGCGATCGCCGCTTCTCCTCACGGGAATGGGGCTTCCCCCAACCTTCTCAATAGGCTTGTCACGGCCGGGGCTATTGGTGCCGGTTGATCAGATAGGCAATGAATAATAGGGGTCAACCAACCTAAGAACTACTCCCATGAACTATAAGGCTCTCAGTCCTCCCCGACTGAGCGGAGGCTGCTCCTAGGTTTCTATCTTGGCGGTAAGTAAAGAATTTGACCCGGAGTAAGATGAGTGTGTTTGCCCCTCCAGTATGTTTGGTTGCGTCTCTGCTGGAGTTCACTGGTCAGGGCAAGTAGATGGGTCTGAGGCGTTTGAACTTCCTATATATTATAGGCCTTTGCACAAAACCCCTACGCTACTGCTCCCAATCCACGTAGCTACTCGACCGGCCGTTGATCTCACGTACGATAGAAGCCATTTTATGGAGCCTTAGAACAACAGGAGCACGCCAGCTGCAGGAAAGTGGTCACCACCAAGGGCTTACTCCAGCTCGTCCCTACCCCAAAGCCAAGCAGAGAGGAGAAAGAAGGGCGGGCTTTTTACCACCAGCCAACCTAGGCTGCTGAGGCACATATTGCTTCGCTACCTTCTGCCCTGGTCCCTTCGCCTATATGCCAGCTTCGGTTAACTTAGCCACACATAGTGCTATGGTGCTACGTACTTCGATACATATAGCTTCGTTGCCTATTGTGTCGTTACCTCATGCCGCCTTGGTTCCTATCATTGTGGTATAGTGATGCTGCTGGCGGCGGACTGATGGGCCACCCATCCTTTCCCCTTGCTCGCTTTAGTTTGAGATCAGAGAGAATGCCAGTTGATCACCGATAGGTGCTGTGATAGAGTCCCTCGCTCTTCTGGGCTCGCTTCGTAAACTTGCTCTTAGGTTCAAGTTGCAGTTGACTTCTGGTTCAGGGAAAGCGAAGCGCTCAAGCTCCGAGGGTCGTAGTAAACTCCTCGTTCTCTTTCCGATAGCTAGGAAGCCTAGTTTCACCAGCAATCCTCAAGTCAAGCGAGAAAGCAAGTGGATCATAAAATCTATCTCGTGCTGGTAGCGAGAAGGAAGTAGGCAGATTGACAGATTCTTTCTTTCCAGGCGGAGGGCAGATGAATAAAACCTATCTCTTTCCGGGAGCTAGGCTTAGGTGCCGTCAGATAACTCGTTAGTCAGTAAAGCCCACGGCAGGTGCTGCTGTTAGTAAATCAAGTCAGTAGAGCTGGGTACTCGGTTGATCAAAAGAAATTCCCTCTTCCGGGGAAGGGCGAAAAATAAAAATTCCAATGGTCTCATGCGTGCAGAGGTCGGCTGTGACGACTGCTGTGGCTCCACATGAGTAGAGGATGGCTGAGTCATCCACAGGAAGTGTTGAGTCAGGTGTTTAGCAGAAGGACCGGAGCTCCCCTCCAGCCACCCTCGCTGCGGCAGTTGTTGTTGTCGCTGCCGAGGCCACTTTGGACATTCCTTTGACTTTTTGTTTGTTTTACAATTCAAACGGGCAGGGGCTGATCAATGCTGTGCTATTGTTAAGTGCTTTTACTTCATCCCGCACGAGGCTAAATCTTCTGCGTCGCATCATCTGCCGAATTGTTGAACTAAATACCCGAAGGTTGAAATCCGTGACGAATCCGGTCAATCCTATGTATGGTGGAAATTACCAAGGAATCTAACGAGGCTCGGTATCTCTCCCGCAAATCTTTGTCTCCACGCGGAATCTGCTGTGGATAGGAAAAGGGACGGGGGAGTGCGCTAGTCAATCAATGAGCAGTATGGTAGATTTGCCCGGATGCAATGGGGAGGTGGGCTCCAGGGCGGCCCCTGGGGAGACTCCTTCGAACGTCTCTATTGAGTGACGGAGCCCTTTTGATTGAATATGATAGCTGAACCGGCAGGGCAGGTCGACTGGTCACTATGCCGAGTCCTCCCCGCTCCGTTGTCCGTCTCGGGGCTGGAATGGAACTCATGAGCAGCTCCCATTTATCGCAGTCCAAGACCGTGTCGGTGTCCCTGTCAGCTGTACTCCCCATAACTTGACCACATGAAAGAGGAGGAAGTGAGACTGTTCCTGTTCCTTAGCACAAGCGCTAAGCGAGAATCATTCCTCTCTACCTGTCCAGGGGGACCGTTCTACCTTCAACGGAGGAAATTCTACTGCTCAGCAGGTCAGAGAGGTCCATTTTCTTGCGACGGATGTCTCCAAAGACCTCTTTGTTCCACACCCTTAGTCTGTCTTTGTTTTCAGGATTGCAGCTTTCTGAAGAGGAAGAGGGCAGGCGTGCCTCTGATTCTCAGTAGCCCAGAGTCCTGAATGACCTCTTCCAGCCAGATTTTTCGAAACGTCAGAGGAGGGGCTGAACCAGAAGATTGAGAATCCGGTCAGAAAAACCTCTTCTTTTGGGAGCCGGCTGACGAAGGGACCCCCGTTACTTGATGGGGGGTGGGGCTTTCCAGCTTCCATTTGCCAGAAACCTATCCAAGCGGGATTGAATATGGGCTAGTCCCGTTCTTTTATTGGTCCATGTAAAGACTCCCCCAGTCATTCCGAGATCTATTAGGGCACATTTGTCGATTGCTTCCCGGAATTCCCTCATGCTTATGAGATCGCGATCATTTCCCCCAAGCTTTTCCTCCGGTGAGACAACTGCGTTGAAGTAACCAGCCAAGAGCCATGGCAGATTCAGAAAGAGACACCCCTGTCAGGGTTCCTCCAAAGGGTAGCCCTCCGATCAGCTGAAACCTTAGTGACTACTCCTTTTCGGGACAGATAAGGGTACAGATTTCCCCCGGGGAGCTTAGGTTGCTATTCGCTTCTATCCTTCGGCAGTCAACCGCCTCGTCTCACCTGCCCGTTTGCTATTCGGGAGCTTGCTTTGCAACCTAAGCGATTTCATAACCAGAAAGAAAGACCACTCTTTCAGGATTGGTCGTTGTGTGTCACCACCTCCTTACGTTGCCCGCTTGGAGCGGGGGCTGTAACATTCTATGGACCCTCAGTCTCCTACAAGCAATAAATTACGCCTTGAACTGCGGATCAATCATAATAAACAATACCTTTACTTGTTACTTGTCAATTGGTTTTTCAACGGCCAATAAAAACAAAGCAGCTATTCCTTTATGGGGAGCCAAGCACGCAAAAAACGCTCATCTTCAATTTGCTTTCAAAAGTGCTACGAATCTACTTCGCTAGCTCAAGGTCAAATTACTTCTCGGGTGCTCACGATTACTATGATCTCTGGGTATTCGATGAGTTCCACGAACCTTACATGGGCAGCGCGGTCATTGCAGCCACCGAGGCAGGAACTGCTTTTTCAAACAAAATCCTTAAGATTCTGGACGGTCAGGAGTGTCGACTTTACGGAGAATAGAATAGGTTCTTTACAAAAAGAAGCAACGTGCCCATTATCATGATTGGAAATACACTGCCCTCGTCTATGAAAAAAGAAAAGGTCAGAAAAAAAGATTGAGATTCTTCTCCAATCTACGTAAAGTAGAAGAGGCCCGGATCATAGCATAGCAACCTTGTGGGGTTGCATACAACGAAGAATAACAAACAGCGCCTACGTACAGCGAGAAAAGAAACAAGTACGGCCCCCAAGAGCAGAAAGCCGTTGTAGATAACCTTATTAAAGCAGCCCGGATGACTGAAATATGCCCGAGATTCGATCCCGAGCTCGGCACAAGTAGGAACTTGGGGCGCTGGGAACAAGAAGACTAAAATCAAAAGGCATAGAACAAGCGGAAAGAAAGATAATTCGAGTAGGGCTTAGCACAAAGAGAGGAATAGGAATATCGGTAAAAGCAGTTAAAACTAGATGTCACTTAGCACTCAGATGCGCGTAATCCACCGTAAACCATTTATTTCTGAACCACCGTGTGGAGGAAAGGCTTCTCAGGGGCTGCGACAAGGGTGGAAAACCCTATCTTACTAAACTAATAATAAGAAAGGTTCCCTCTCGAAAGTCGATCAAAGTCAGAGCGGGGAGGAAGAAGAGGAAGGAGATCGATCGATTTCGCGATCGATCGAACGGCGATCGCGAGTCAATCAGCCCTCCCCCTCAAAAACCTTTATGGGTTAAGTTAGGGGAAAAGAATTCTGTTGAGGACAGTGAGTGTTCGGGTTTCAGATGAGGCTCTTTTCATCAATGTCTGGCCTTATCTTTCTCTTTATCTATCTATAAGCACTTAGTCCCGGCCTTCCTGATCGGCCCCTCGATCCACCTACCTAGTACCAGTTCCATCACAACCGCAGCCCCTTGTCATCACCATTCCAAGCGCATCATTGACCGCACCAAAGGTTCCGCAAACCCTAACACTCAGACCCATCCCAAAACCGATGGTTATCACCTATCCACCCTCGAAGGGACCCATCACTATCAGCCTCCCTCAATTGGAACCTTACACGGGAAATCATGCTGTGCCTTGGAATTACGGCATCGAGGCTACTACCGGGGAAAAGATCGAGCCTGAGGTGGCAGAAATTAAGGAATTCTTGAGGATCATCAAGAACAGTGAATTCTGTGTGGTTGAACAACTCAATAAGATGCCAGCTCAGATATCTATCTTAGGGCTCCTGATAGCATCAGAAGCTCACAGGAATGCCTTACTCAAAATCCTCAATGAAGCCCATGTCGCCTCCACCCTGAAAATTTAGAAAATCTGGTGGGACAGGCCACAAAGGTTATCACTTTTACTGAGGACGAACTTCCTCCAGAAGGAACAGGGCACAACCGGGCACGGAATAGAATGGTAAAGTGCAAGGAGTCGCCAGGGTGCTGATCGATAATGGTTCCGCACTAAATGTATTCCCTCTTATCACCATCATGAAGCTGGGGGTAGACAAGTCTGCCCTTCGCTCTTGCAACACTATCATCAGAGCGGGCAAAAAGATAAGTTCTGGCGATCTGCCTGTAGAAATTGGGCCATATACCTTCGAGGTCACATTCCAAGTACTTGACATCCCGACAGCATACAACTTTCTGTTAGGACGCCCATGGGTGCATTTCGGCAGGAGCTGTACGCTCCAGTCTTCACCAAAGCATCAAGTACATTGTCCAGGATCACCTCGTAACAGTACATGCAGAAGAGGACTTCATGATTCACAGATCTCCAGCGATTCCATTCATTGATGTGGAGAATGACATTGCCCCTGATGCATACCACACCTTCGAAGTAGTGCCCACCACTTATATTCCCGAAGGCCCTCCAAGCCGAGGATCTCTAACAGCAACTTCATGGTTGCCAAAGTTATGATAGAGAATGGTTCTAAACCAGGAAAAGGCATTGGCCGCTATCTTCAAGGAAGATCAAATCCCATAGAATTGCGCCAAGCAGATGTTCGGGTTAGGGTATGAGCCAACCAAAGATGACAGGAAGCATGCAGCCGAGGAACGACGAAGGAGGAAGCTAGAAAAAAAGGAGGGAAAAGAACTTACCATGACAGGAGAGGTGCCTCCCATTTCTGTCAATTTCCCTAAGCCTGCTTGTATCCTCCAACCCGGAACGCCACCACCAGAGCCCGAAGAAACCGTTGAGGTATCAAAGTTGGTAAACGTTCCCCAGGACATGAGAGAGGCATTTGACTACGATGAAGTACCAGAAGATACAGTGTCTCAAGAAGAACAGGTTGCTATGATCCGGACACTCCCTAGTATGTCAGAAGGGAGCACCATTCGACCTGCAACGCCAGGAGAAAGTCTGGATAACTGGGTGATCACTCCTATTCCTACGAGGAAGCAGGAGCCGTTGGGGTAAAGCGAGCACTTAGTATTGGGCCCTGTTGAGTTGCCGCCTTCCAACAAAACAGGAATATTTTGAGCATCAGAAGGCTCCTTTTTACTTTTTGAAACTTGTACTCATTGCTTTCATAATGTTTTTCTTTTCATTTTAGGGGGATACCTAGCCTAGCATTGTGTATGACCAAATAGATCAAGAGGTTAGCCCTTCCCTTGAATATAATTTCGACATCGAGCTCGACGAGGAGACGACATTGAAATTTAAGTTCCCAAGAAAGGACATGGTGGAACGTCATGAGAACGGTCCAAAACCCAACAACGAAGAATCCCTAACAGTCAACATTGGCTCAGAAGAAGTGGGCAAAGAAGTCAAAATCGGCACGTCCTTGTCAAACAACCATAAAAAGGACAGAATTCCGCTCCTCAAAGAATTTCCAGACGTCTTTGCATGGTCGTATAAGGACATGCCTGGGATATTGTTGAGCACCAGCTCCCACTAAAACCAGAATGCAAGCCTGTCAAACAGAAGCTCAGGAGAATGAAGCCTCAATGGTTGTTAAAAATAAGAGAGGAAGTGATGAAGCAATTTGAAGCCTCAGGGTGGCTACCTACCCGGGCAAATATTGTCCCAGTTCCGAAGAAGGATGGAAGAGTCAGAATGTGTGTCGACTATCGTGACTTGAACAGAGCAAGCCCTAAAGATGACTTCCCTCTTCTTCACATTGACATTTTTTTGAGTCCTGCCGGAAATGGGATGTTCTCTTTCATGGATGGCTTCTCGGGATACAATCAGATCAAGATGGCGAAGCAGGACCAAGAAAAGACTTCTTTCATCACTCAATAGGGAACTTTCTGTTACAAAGTTCTGCCCTTCGGCCTCTGCAGGGGCAACCCATCAAAGAGCCATGACAGCCATCTATCTTCCATGATCTTATGGGAGACATCGTTGAAGATGACGTTGATGACATCCTTGTCAAATCAAAGACTGCAAGTCAGCATATTCAACACCTGGGCTCTGCGATTATTGCAGCATCAGCTGCCCCTCAGAAGTGTGTGTTTGGAGTATCATCAGGCAAGCTCCTAGGGTTTCTCGTTAGGGTATCGAGCCGGTCAAGATACGCGCCATCATCAACATGCCGCCACCGCGCAATATCAAGGAGCTACGAAGCCTACTCGGACAACTACTGCCCCTTTTTCATATCCAAAGCAAGTACCAGGTGTGAATCTATGAACCAACTACTCGATTAGTGGCCATTTCGAATGGACCGATAAGTGTCAAGAGGACTTCAGGAAACTGAAGATGTACCTCAGAGAGACCGGTTCCGGTATCAGTAGCTCAAACGAGCATTCAAGGGGAAGGGGAGCCTTATCGAATCAAAGTCAGCCGATCATCCCCGTTTCATTCCAGTTCCCAGTACAGTCGTCAAAAGAGTCAAAAAAATAGAAAGGCTTTTGTCGAGAGCAAGCTTCCTATGACCCCTTTCCTGATGGTCTAGCTTCTGCTTTCTCTGTTTCCGATGAGCTTTCGTTTGACTGCCCCTAAACAGGACGAGCTTTTCAGCCCTTCAGACAGAAAGGGATCCCGAATCATATACCGATAGGGAAGAGAGCGGATTCGGTCTTTAGTTTCCGATCGTCAGTCCAGCGTTGATTGATCTGACTGGAAAGGTGAATCCGACCGGGCTTTCATCTCGAATAAGGATAGAAGGGCTTTGCAGCCATGGGCAAGTCTATCGGTCCGTAGGGGCACTCGTACATCGATCGAAGAGTGGTGTCCGATGTTTTAACCAGATCAGGAAGATCTAAGCACAAAAAGTCAATGATTCATTAGCTTCACAAGAAGTGGGCGGGGCGGTCTCAATCTCCTTTCTTCTTTCTTTCATTCAGATAGATACATGGTTTACATACCTTAAAAACAAGGGCCATCCGGTCGTGAGTGAGCGTCCAACCTTCACACGGGATCATCTCTGAGCAAACTTAAGACATTCGGTAGCGCAGACGGGCTTTTGGCTGACTCAGAGTCACCTTCATCCATCTTCTTCAAGATCAGGGCATACTCTTCAGCCACCCATTGATCCCTACTAGATCGTGACCGAGAACCAAATAGTCCTGGAACGGTCTTTTTCCGGGATCAAGTCGCTCCGCTGACAACTACACCACTATATGATGTGAAGGGATAAGAGAGGCCAAGAGGAGTAGTTACCCAATGGTTGTTGACCCGCGGTCAAAGTCAGAGTACGGGTTTTCTTGATCCACGGTGGTACTACTGTAAAAGAGTTGCTGCCCAACATGTCCTGGACCACCGCAAACGCCAATGTCGAACCTAACAAGACTGCCGTGACAGCTTTCAAGATTGAGAAGGGAATAAGAAAGGTTTAGTTTACCTTCACCCTAAGACAGCGGCGATCTGTTGCCGACTTCCAGTCGTATCCAAAACACTCCAACCAATTCACAAACCCTTGATCCTAGCCTAGCCGTCTGATCAAGAGTGTCATCTTGCTTGTGGTAGGCGGGCCTAAACCCGAATCAACCACTCGTGGTACAGATGTCATAGACTCCGCTTGACAGAATTTCAAATGGTATTCTCCTCGTCCCTGCACCCTATCATACCATTCCCAACCTGCCAAAGAGCGAAATGAACAAATTCAAACTTG